CAGGTCTTTCAACTGAAATGCATCAACCCGCAATATTAGTACCTGCTCTAAAATCTCAGTGGTTAATGATGCATGTCAGTATGATGCTATTGAGCTATGCAGCTCTTTTATGCGGATCGTTATTATCAGTTGCTCTTATAGTGATTACATTTCAAAAAAGAATTGATTCTTTTTTGAAAAACAAGAATTTTTTAAGTTTAAGGAAGTCATTTTTCTTTGGTGATATGGAATATTTGAACGAAAAAGGAAGTGTATTAAAAAAGACTTCTTTCCTCTCATTTCAAAATTTTTACAAATATCAATTAATTCAGGGTTTGGATTATTGGAGTTATCGTGTCATTAGTTTAGGGTTTACCTTTTTAACCATAGGCATTCTTTCTGGAGCAGTATGGGCTAATGAAGCATGGGGTTCNTATTGGAATTGGGACCCTAAGGAAACTTGGGCNTTTNTTACTTGGACCATATTTGCAATNTATTTACATACTAGAAAAAATGCAAAATTGCAAGATCAAGGCACGAATTCGGCATTTGTAGCTTCTATAGGATTTCTCCTAATTTGGATATGCTATTTTGGGATCAATCTATTAGGAATCGGGTTCCATAGTTATGGTTCATTCCAATGAATATCTAATTGAATAAAATAAACTACATAAAGAATACATAAAAAAATCGTCTGATACACAATGAAATCTTGTGCGAGTTTTTGAGAACCGTTTAAATAGAGGAATTATTCAAAAGGTTCTCAAAAACTTTAGATGTATCTTATTACAATTCTAATTCACCCTTCCCTTTTTTTTTTTCATTGTACAACGAAGAATAGTGAGAATATGAAAGTCAAAGAATTCTAAGACTTTCTTTCCAATTAATGAAATTGATTGAATCTAAAAAAAGAATTAGTATCTATAAGAATAATTAGATAATAGAACTTGTACCTTGTCAACCAATAAAGGGAAAACGAAATCAGGATAAATACCAATTACTATGACAGGTAGAAAGATAAAGATCGAAACAAATAGTTCTAGTGGTCCAGAATCAAAAAGATTTGAGTTTGGAATATTGAATAGCTTGTATCCATAGAAAATCTGACGTAACATAGATAATAAAAAAATAGGAGTTAATATCATTCCGATTTCCATTACAAAAGTAATTAACATTTTTGACATGAAAATCTATTTTGGGCTGGTAATTATTCCAAAAAAGACTAATAATTCTGCAACAAAACCATTCATTCCTGGCAATGCAAGAGAAGCCATCGAGAAACTACTAAACATGGTAAAGATTTTTGGCATTGGGATAGATATCCACCCCATCTCTTCGAGATAAACAAAACGTATTCTATGACAACTTGTTCCTGCTAAGAAAAAAAGTGCAGCACCAATCAATCCATGATTGAGAGTATCTGTCAAATCGCTCCATTAAGTCCCGTGCCAGTTATAGAACCAATTCCTATAATTATGAAACCCATGTGAGATACGGAAGAATAGGCAATACATTTTTTTAAATTGCGTTGACCGAGAGAGGTTGAAGCTGCATAAATGATTTGTATTATTCCTACTATCACTAACCAGGGAGATAATCTAGAATGAGCGTGAGCTAATAATTCCATATTGATCCGAATCAATCCATATGCTCCCATCTTTAATAAGATTCCAGCTAAAAGCATACATGTACTGTAATGTGCTTACCCGTGGGTATCTGGTAACCATGTATGTAGGGGTAGGGGTATGATTTGACAGCATAAGCAATAAGAAAACCAAAATAGAGTATTATTTCCAATGCTGCAGGATACGATTGATTAGCTAATCTTTCTAAATCTAATGTTGGTTCATTGGAACCATATAAACCCATACCTAGAACTCCTATTAACAGAAAAATGGAACCTCCGGCAGTGCACAAAATAAATAATAAACTTTGTAGCCGAGTACAGGCGTTTTTTTCCTCCCCACATGGATAAAAGTAAATAAACAGGAATTAATTCTAATTCCCACATGATGAAAAAAAGTAAAAGGTCTCGAGAAGAAAATGATCCTATTTGGCCACTATACATTGCTAATATTAAGAAATAGAAAAATCGCGGATTTCGAGTAACTGACCAAGCTTCTAAAGTAGCTAAAGTAGTGAGAAATCCTGTCAGTAAAATGGGTCCTATGAAAAGTCCATCGGTTTCCAGTCTCCAGTGAAAATCAAAAAGATTGATCCATTTAGAATCCTCCTTCAATTGGGTTAATGGATCGTCCAATTGGAAATGATAACAAAATACATAGGTCATTAGAAGGAGCTCTAGGATACATATACATAGAGTATACCACCTATACACTTGATTTCCCCTATGAGGGAAAAAGACAATTGAAGAACCCACAAATATGGGCAAAACAAGAAGTATTGTTAACCAAGGAAAATAACTCGTTAGAAAGACAAGATAAAATTAGACCAGAAAAGCCCGTGCTCGGGAGAAGAATAATATATTTTCTTTTCTCGAGTACAGGCTTTTGTCGGTAAAGAGGAATCAAATGATTCCATTGGAGTTTTTTATCACATATCAATAAGAAAGACCCATGCTGCGAGTTGTTTCATGCCATAAATAAACACGGACACTCAAAAAATCCGTTGGACAAGCGGATTCACATCTTTTACAACCTACACAATCTTCGGTTCTTGGCGCAGAAGCAATTTGCTTAGCTTTACATCCGTCCCAAGGTATCATTTCCAATACATCCGTGGGACAAGCTCGAACACATTGGGTACATCCTATACATGTATCATAAATCTTTACTGAATGTGACATTGGGTCTATAAATTCCAGTTTTGAACACAAAAGATTTTCGATCTGGTAAAATAATAAAATGAAATAAATCATATATTTTCTATTGTAAACACCAGACGAATCAATGATTTATCAAGATTTTAAGAATCAATAGATTTTTTAATCTGTTTATGAGAAAGGGCCAAGATACTTTGATTTCTATTTCAATAACCATGAAATATGAGTTTACGAATTCAATTCATGTTAATTTTACTATATTTCTAGTATATAGAAATGTAAATTAAGGATATGATGATATATTATATATCAGATGAATACATTTGTTATTAGGTTAGTGATAGAATAGGTTAGTAACTATAAATCATAAATCTATATGAAAAAAGAAAAGAAATAATAAAATAATAATAATAATAATAATAATAATAATAATAATAATAATAATAATAATAATAATAATAGAATATTTGAAAATTGATTTCTATGTGAAAATAGAAGAATTATGACTAATTATTCAGCAAATTTGATTGATTGATACGAGTTGATTTTCTATTACGATGGATCGACGAAACAATAGCTAGCCCAATAGCCGCCTCAGCAGCCGCAATGGCTATAACAAAGGTTAAGAAAATTAATCCTTTTAATAGTCGACTATCAAATATATCGGAAAATGTGACGAGATTTAGATTCACCGAATCTAGTATAAGCTCAAGACACATAAGTGCTCTAACCATGCTTTGGCTTGTGATGAGTCCATAGATATCGATAGAAAATAAATAAACACTTATAAAAAGTCCATGCTCTAACATCATTAATAAATTCCTCATCTATCTCGATTCATTTCAATATGAACAAAGATTAAACTGATTCAGTTGACTAGAATATAAGGATTACAAAGATATTCAAAGTAGATTGAAATAAAATAGATGAAATCCATTTTCATTTCATTCTTTAATAAAAAAAAAAGAAAAAAAAAAAGAAGTTCTTATTTCTTATTATATTAGATTATTGACGAGCCATAGTAATTGCACCTATCAAAGAAACTAAAAGAATTATAGAAATGAGTTCAAAAGGAAGATAAAAATCTGTGGATAAATGAATCCCAACGTGTTACATAAGGCAAATATTGTATAATTGTTTTGTTCTCCGCTATTTTTTCCATCTCTCTGTGTAAATAGCCCAATATAGGTTCACAGTCAATAACATCTTCACCATCCAGAGTAACGATCAGCCGAAGAACACCATGCATTGATGGGTGGTTAGGACCCATATTGACTATTATCAAATCTTTTCTTGTAGCCGGTACAGTCATCTTTTTTTTTTCCTTAATTCATTATTTCATGAATTTCTTAAAATGAAAAATAAAAAGAACAAGGATAATAATAAACTCAAAGAAGAAATTCCAATTTCATTAACGAGTTTTTGGTTCCCGAATATCTAACTGATCCATTAATTTCTTATAACGCACTTTATTTTTCTTTGACAAATAAGTCAATAATCGTTGACGTTTTCCCAGAATCATCCGTAGACCCCTTTGCGATAAAAAATCTCTTTTGTGCAATTCTAAATGTGAAGTAAGTCTCCGTATCTTACTGGTGAAATGGAATACTTGAAATTCAACAGACCCACTATTTTCTTCTTTTTCTTCTTGTGTAATAACTGAGATGAATGAATTTTTGACCATAAATTAAGATTTCTATTTTTCTTTTCTGTTAATTTTACCGATCAGGAAAAATAATAATATTTATTATGCCAGTTATTTTCATCTAGTATACATCAAAATTGGATTTCATTCATATACTACTTTGTTTTTTATTTATGTATATTATGTAGTGTATATATTTCGGCTTTCATCTACCGAATATGTTACACGATATGTAGTAAATCCACTAGAAATTCTTTTCATTTTTCATTGGAATTGAATTCATTCTGAATTGTGAATACATATGTATTCTTGACATACTGAAACGACTACTGTTATTGGTATCAAACCAATAGCGATTCATACAAGCTACATCTTCTAATCGATAATTGGGCCAAAGAAACAATTTGAATTTAATAAAATTTTTTCTATCTGTATTAATATGTTTGTCCTCATTCAAAAATTGCCCACAGTTTCTTATTTCGTTTTCATTGCAAAATCTTGGATTTCTATCCACAACATTAAAATTCCGGGAATTGAAACGTAAATGGATTGCTTATTATTATCGACCAATGAAATATCCATAGTTTGATATATAATATATTTTTCGTCCCTTTTTATAGATAGACGAATTGGTTCAATAATAAAGATCCCCTTTCTTATCAATTCTGCAAGAACTAGGTCTTTTTGAATCATCATTTCATCTAGATTTATTTCACCTCTTTGAATCGAAGATATCGCAATTTCCTTTGGATTTATCAGTTTAAGTAGGAGACAATATATCCTGATATTTTTCATTATTTTCCTATTCAAGGGATAATCCCATCTTAGTTGAAAAAGGAAATATTTTTTCAAAAAGAAATCTAGTTCCATTTCATTATTGCTCTTATATTGTTCTTTTTTTATATCCTTTTTTATTTCTAATATTGCGTAATCTTCTTCAACAACTTTTTTATATTCTTTTTTCTTAGAGGATTTATTTACGTTAATGTTTTTACTTTTTTCACTTATAGAAAAACGAAAAAAGAGTGATTTGATTGGTATGATCCAAGGTTGAATTTGATATTCATCAAAAAGTAGCACAAATTCTGGGAAGAACCAAGTTTCTAGATTGGATATAGTATCATGATTGGATGCGGTATCAGCGGTATCATATAACCTTTCTTTATTCATTCTCATGCAATAAAATTTAAATATCTTTTTTTCAATATCTAGAAATTCTTTTCATTTTTCATTGGAATTGAATTCATTCTGAATTGTGAATACATATGTATTCTTGACATACTGAAACGACTACTGTTATTGGTATCAAACCAATAGCGATTCATACAAGCTACATCTTCTAATCGATAATTGGGCCAAAGAAACAATTTGAATTTAATAAAATTTTTTCTATCTGTATTAATATGTTTGTCCTCATTCAAAAATTGCCCACAGTTTCTTATTTCGTTTTCATTGCAAAATCTTGGATTTCTATCCACAACATTAAAATTCCGGGAATTGAAACAAATTCGAATTCGAAATTCTCTACGACGTCTGGGAGATAGAATATTTTCAGGAACAAGTAAATCATAATAATTCTTGTCTCCACTCAAAAATATGTTGCTGTGTCGTGAAATGGATTTTTGAAAACCCCCTTTCTCAATATATCTTTTTTTTGTGTATTTTTTATTTGTTTGGTGCTTATTATTATCGACCAATGAAATATCCATAGTTTGATATATAATATATTTTTCGTCCCTTTTTATAGATAGACGAATTGGTTCAATAATAAAGATCCCCTTTCTTATCAATTCTGCAAGAACTAGGTCTTTTTGAATCATCATTTCATCTAGATTTATTTCACCTCTTTGAATCGAAGATATCGCAATTTCCTTTGGATTTATCAGTTTAAGTAGGAGACAATATATCCTGATATTTTTCATTATTTTCCTATTCAAGGGATAATCCCATCTTAGTTGAAAAAGGAAATATTTTTTCAAAAAGAAATCTAGTTCCATTTCATTATTGCTCTTATATTGTTCTTTTTTTATATCCTTTTTTATTTCTAATATTGCGTAATCTTCTTCAACAACTTTTTTATATTCTTTTTTCTTAGAGGATTTATTTACGTTAATGTTTTTACTTTTTTCACTTATAGAAAAACGAAAAAAGAGTGATTTGATTGGTATGATCCAAGGTTGAATTTGATATTCATCAAAAAGTAGCACAAATTCTGGGAAGAACCAAGTTTCTAGATTGGATATAGTATCATGATTGGATGCGGTATCAGCGGTATCATATAACCTTTCTTTATTCATTCTCATGCAATAAAAAAAGAAACTCTTTTGATTGAATGGTTTGATCTCTTGATAAATTGTAGGATAAAAAAGATCTTTTTTTTTCATTTTTTTGAAATTATTAATTTCAGTCTTAGTATTTTTCTGAATATTGATGCCAATATGTGCATTGGTCCAGATTTCAATATTTTTTATAAAACAAAGATAAAGATGAAGAATTCTACAATCAAAATATTTTCTATCCAAATTTGTATTCCTATCAATAGGATATCCTTTTTCTAGATAATCATTACTAGGTATACTTACCAATACATAAAATGATTCAGGTTTCGATATATTGAAATGAGATGGAATTTCTTGGTCCCCATTTATTTCTAATGTTGATCCAGAAATGTATAAATTAGGGAGACTCATGTATTTATAAGATAAAAGATCATATCTGTAATGTTTTTTCCATTTGTCTTTTTGACTCCTAAATGAATTTGCTGCATAATCATTTTTATTCATGGAATAAATGGATTGGTATTTTTTATATAAATCCAATTGGTTTGATTCCTTGTTTTGAATCATACAATGTTTATTGATTCTATTTCGCCATTCTTTAGGTACTAATCGAGACCCTTTTTTTTGAGATAAATCGTATTGATAATGACCTTTTAACCAGTTTTTCCATTCGTTCATTACATACGTATTAATTTTAATATGTCTTGATTTAGAATTAAATATTCCGTGTATCATACAATAGTCTTTTAAATTATCCTTAAAAAAAGGATAGCTCCCTTGATATTTAAGTAAAGGTCTCAATTGATACTTATTAAGTAATTGGTTTTGTGATATTTTGTAAAAAACATATGCTTGGGACAGGGAAGATAAGTTCCAATAAGTATTGGGATTTTGATTGCTATTCTTAGTATTATCAGTATTTGATAACAATTTTTTTATAGTCAAAAGAAAATTCATTCTATTTTGATTTGTTTCATCAATTCCTTCTTGTTCTTGATTGATTTTATTGTTGTCAATGGATTTATTAAAGATCTTTTTTGTTGATTCAAAGAAAAGTTGTGCATTGATCTTAGAAATGGTAATGGTACATAGCAAAATATCTATGTATATTTTTTCAATGAATGATTTGATAAAGTAGTATGATTTACGCATTAATCGGATATTTTTCCTTTTTAATATTTTCCAAATATGTTTCTGTGATCCCGATAATTTATTATCAGAAATTATAACTATTTCTTTTTTTTTCTTGTCTTTTGAGGTTCGTTCCATTTGATTCCTTATTTTGATTGTCTTATCAGAAAGATCTTTCATTCTTCTTTCTATTAGTGAATAATTTAACCAATTCGTTGTTCGATTTAGAACAGACGATTCGCGAAGAATCTTATTATTTCTTTTCAAATATTTTTTGTTTTCGTTCGGTTCATATATTTTTTCTTTCCTCAATTCAAATTTATTATTTGGATTCTCCATTTTTTTCATTATTAGGTTGATAACTCGAACTATTTTGATGACTCCTTCTGTTTCTTCTTTTGTAACTTTTAGAAAGGATTCTCTTTTTTTATTGAAAGATTTTAGAACTTGTAAAAATATCTTTTTCACCTTTTTTTTTCTTTTTTGGAGTTCTTTATAAATAGGTTCAAAAAAAGAAGGTCGTTTTCGGGGAGAACCAAAGGGAAATTCCGCTTCCATTCCCCAGACTGTTAAAAAACAAAAATGTGTTTTTTTATTTTTTTTTTTCATTAGATCTCTATGATGAGATCGTGCCTTATATTTTCTCCAAGGTTTTAGGCAGAAAGGATATAGAATCTTTATCTGAATACCGTTTATTAACCAATCTTGTGGAAATTCTGTTTCTGATAATTGAACGCCATTATAGGTGCATTTAATATGTATTTCTCTATTCCATTCCTTAAAATCCTCGTCCCACTCAGTAATTTGGAATAATAACATACGGAAAATATTTTTAGCTATTATTAAGAAAGGCAATATAATGTATTTTCTAAGAAAAGATTGGGTTATTAACATCAAACTTCTTATTACTTGAGTAAATATAAAGGTATCCCAAGCTTCTGATATTTCTGTCTGTTCATTTTTATATTTTTTTTCCTCTTTCTCCTTTTCTTCTTTTGTATCTTCATTTTCAAAATAGGAAATCTTTAATTCTGATTCTTGTTTTCTGTCCATCCAATTCCTAAAAAATAGATTCTTTATTTTGTTGATATCAAAAAACGAAAAAAAAGATGTTTTGTTT